TATACGTCTTCTTTGACTCGAATGAGCGTTATGAAGAAACTTCGGTTAAATTATGTTATAGAAAAAGGAGGGGATTCTTGAGTTTTTCCTTCCTGCTGAGAAAGCATTAATTCTCTCAGCGCATTTTTTCTCAAAAAACTTCAATCGGTACACGCAAGAAATAGGCCAATTCCGCAGCTTTTTGCTCAATTTCCCGCGGAGTAACATTCTCATCAGTACGAGTCAAGGGAATGGCCCCCTGGCCTCTGATGTCCATATAAAGGACACGGCGAGCATAAATACCCTCTTTAACTTCTATTCTGACGGACTGAATATCCTTTATAAGGAATCGGAGGAAGATGCGACGATTTTTTCCAGGGAATCCCCAACGAAAAATACACACCATTCCTTCTTTTCTATCGAATCGATCATAACCGCCCCCTACATTCCACGAAATTGTGCACCACAAATAGGAGCTAATAAAGAGACCCGCGATCCCATAAAAAGACATCACAATCCCTTGTGGAAAAAAAAGGATTTGCTGAGACGGAAATAAAGATATCAAGTTTCTACCAAGATAACTGGAAGTTCCAACCAATAAGAATCCTAATGAACCTAAAAAAAGGATAACGCCCCAGCAGAAATTACTTGTTTTTCGCGACCCCGTTATAGGTTCTATCCATATATGTTCTGATCGACAACTCATACTTGATCCGTTTTGTTTCGTTTTATTGGAATTGAGAGAATACCCCAGACTTACTCTTTTTGTTTCCGAAATAACTCTCATCAACTAGTAATAGGTTGCTGTGAACCTTTAAGAGTAATTTATCAAATCAAATTGGTTAGATCTAAAAGAAAAACATACCCTTCGGATGATCCCATCGATATACATATAGATACACCGACTTTACATTTCAGCCATCCGGCGATCCCCTGATAGTTTTGCAAATAGATAGATAGAATTCCTTTACCCATAGATCATTTTTCTACAGGCCTAAGAGTCCCTCCTTTATGTTCGGCAGAAGCCACCTGTTATAACTTATTCCACTAAAATAAATAGATATCTGTGTTATGATACAAATACAAGTCTAAGTTTTGAAAAAAAATGGATGAGAGTTGGGCCCGTCAGATCTAAACAGTCGTATTTTTTTGAACATGAAGAGATAAAGAAGCCATTGCCATTGCCGGAAATACTAGACCCACTAAAGGTACCAAAACAGAGGGAAAGTCGAAAGTTGTCATAGAAAGGATACCTCAATTTACTATTTGTACCTGTTAGTATTATTTATCATATTTATAAAGATCTAAAGACTTATAATAATAATAATAATAATATAATAATAATAATAATAAATATAATAATAATTAATCATTCTAATTATTATATCTAAATACAAGATATAGATTCTATAAATAATATATTATTCATAATCCATCCTATTTTTTATTAGTTAGAATCATATTTTTATTCACTTCAAATTTGAATTAGTATAGATCTATAAGTATCTATCTAAGTGAGTATATAATGCACTTAGGCATCTTTGCTACAAATAAAAAGGAACTTAATGCTATATTCTACTTGATTTCATTTTGCTTCAAAGGAAAGAAAGCGTGGAGCTGAAATAACTCACTCAGAACGCTTTTTAAAGGATTACGTGGTACGATTAGATCAAATAAGCCCTTCTGGAATAAATTTTCAGCCGCCTGTGAACCTTCAGGTACTGTTTTATTCAATGTTTGTTCAATGACTCTTTTACCCGCAAAAGCAATGTAGGCATTGGGTTCGGCAATAATGATATCCCCCAGCATACCAAAACTAGCAGTCACCCCACCTGTAGTAGGAGATGTAAGGATTGGTACATAGAATAACTTTTTAGTTGATTGATAATCATATAAAGCAGAAGATATTTTAGCCATTTGCATCAAGCTCAAACTACCTTCTTGCATACGCGCCCCCCCGGAAGCACACGCTATAATAAGAGGGAGACATTTTTGAGTAGCGTACTCAATCAAACGGGTGATTTTCTCCCCGACCACGGATCCCATACTACCCCCCATAAACTGAAAATCCATAACCCCAATTGCTACGGGAATACCGTTTAGTTGGCCTATGCCTGTTTGAACAGCTTCAGTTAATCCTGTATTTCTTTGATAAGAATCGATACGATCTTTATAAGGATCCTCTTCCGAATGAAATTCAATGGGATCCAAAGAAACCATGTCTTCATCCATAGGATCCCAAGTACCCGGATCGATCGAAAGTTCGATTCTATCTGAACTACTCATTTTCAAATGATATCCGCATTGTTCACAAAGATTCATTTTTGATTTAAAAAATTTCTTATAATTTAATCCATAACAATTTTCACATTGAACCCACAAATGCCTGTATTTTTGAGTTACATCCAGATCATTAGAACTTTTTATTAGAGCGAAATCGCTACCAGTGGTGCTGGTACTTATATCGGAACCCCCACTTTCACCACAAAGGGAACTAGAAATGTAACTGTTACTGTCATTG